ATCAAATTCCTACCAAGATAGCTGGAAGTTCCAACTAATAAAAATCCTAATGAACCTAAAAAAAGGATAAAGGCCCAGCAGAAATTACTTGTTTTTCGAGACCCCCTTATAAGTTCTATCCGTATACGTTCTGATCGCCAATTCATACTAATCTAGTTGCATTTAATTTGACTTAATTGAATTGATAGAATAACAAAAATTAATTTCACTTATACTTTTACTTTACTTAACGCTATTTTGTTTCTGAAGTAACTCTCATCAACTAGAACTATTCGAATGTGAACCTGTCGGGGTAATTCATAAAAACCGTTCGATCGAAAATCGTCCCCTTCATATGACCCCGCCTTAGATATCTACAAGCATTGACTTTCTATTTCAAACATGGCTTGACCCGTCCTGATCTATTGATTTGAAAATAGTTAAAATGAATTTACTCCTATATCAGGTTTCGCATGTCTTGCACTTATGTTCGAAAGAAATCATGTATTCGAAAGAAATCATGTATTATACCATATTCCACTTTCCAATAAATTAATAGATAGATATCCGTGTTATGATTCAATAAAGTCTAAGTCGTGAAAAATGGGATTTAGCCTCACCATCTAGCCTAAACAATCTTGTTTTTTTGAACATGAAGAAATAAAGAAGCCATTGCAATTGCCGGAAATACTAGGCCTACGAAAGGCACAAAAATAGAGGGAAGGTTTATATCTGTCATAGAATGGGTACCTCGATTTACTATTTGTACCTATTTGTTATATTGTTCTAAAATTATCTTAACTTAATTAGAATTCTAATTCTATATAATTATACTAATTATATCTAAGTGAGTATAGTATATACTAAGTTCAAGAAATGTATAACTAACTTAATTAGCCGTCGCCATAAAAAATATATGTTTGATAATCAACTTTTTTATTCTTCACCTTTTATTTTTCTTTTGCTCTTGTCTTTTAATTCAATATAAATAAAGAAAGAGTTGCTTACAAAGTCCCGAAAGATTCTAACGAATCCCAAGAGATATTCTCTTGTTAGTCAAAACGGAGACTCTCCGACAAGAAAAATATTAAGATGCAAAAGGCTTTTTTTTAGAATTTTCCATATGTAAGAAAGATAAAATTCGTTTTATTTGCCAAATTTTCAATTTACAGAAGCAGAAGTAAGAATGTTGTATAGAATAGAGGCTCTCTCTGATTAGTAATCAGGAATGGAATATGAAGTCAAATAAAAAAAACAATTTATCCGCAACTATAGTTATAGAATTAGTATTGCAACCACGAAAACCCCATCCCCAGTATTCTATTATAATGGATTCTTTATCATTTTGACTTTGGTTGATTACGACAACTAACGACTTTTTTGTGACAAAAAAAAATAATTGACCTTACTGTTCGATCGAATTTTGATTCAAAGGAAAGAAAGCGTGCAACTGAAATAACTCACTTAGAACGCCTTTTAAAGGATTACGTGGTACAATTGGATCAAATAAACCCTTATCGAATAAATATTCAGCTTCTTGTGAACCCTCAGGTACTTTTGTATTCAATGTTTCTTCAATTACTCTTTTACCCGCAAATGCAATGTAGGCGTTGGGTTCGGAAATAATGATATCTCCCAACATACCAAAACTCGCTGTCACCCCCCCAGTAGTAGGGGATGTAAGAATTGATACATAAAATAACTTTTTATTTGATTGATAATCAAATAAAGCCGACGAAATTTTAGCCATTTGCATCAAGCTCAAACTTCCTTCTTGCATGCGTGCCCCGCCGGAAGCACATATTATAATAAGGGGTATATTTTTATTAGTAGCATACTCAACCAAACGAGTGATTTTCTCTCCTACTACAGATCCCATACTACCTCCCATAAACTTAAAATCCATAACACCTATTGCTACAGGAATGCCATTTAGTTGACCTATACCTGTTTGAACGGCTTCGGTTAACCCCGTCTCTTTTTGATAAGAATGAATACGATCTTTATAGAGTTCCTCCTCCGAATGAAATTCAATGGGATCCGTTGAGACCATGTCTTCATCCATAGGATCCCAAGTACCTGGATCAATCGAGAGTTCGATTCTCTCTGAACTACTCATTTTCAAATGATATCCGCATTCATCACAAATGTTCGTTTTTGACTTCAACAATTTCTTATAATTTAATTCATAACAATTTTCACATTGAATCCATAAATTGCTGTATTTTTTAGTGACCTCAAGATTCTTATCCCTACCATTTGTCTTAGCGGTAGTCTGACTTTCATCAAAAATGTAATTATCGCTGTAATTGTCACTATCACTTAAAACAGAATTATCAATACGCATTTCAGAATGAAGATAACTGTCAATACAACTATTAATGTGATTATTCAAACTAGATTTAGTATCGTACATGTAAAGGTCATAATGGGGATCGTCACTTTTAGATCCATTCCCATAACTAGAATTCCAATAATTAGAATTTTTTTTTTTGAGTGAACTACAAAAAGAATGATCATT